CGCTGGTGAATTAACAGAAACGGAAAGAGAGGGATTCGAACCCTCGGTAAACAAAAAGCCTACATAGCAGTTCCAATGCTACGCCTTGAACCACTCGGCCATCTTTCCTACATAATCTTATTATTGACCAGAAACCGAGTGAATAGCGAGTTACTCATATTATTTTATTGCAGTACGGGCACAACCGAGGTTCTATAGTAATCCAAAATTCCTTTCAAATTTCATATTTATAAACAACAACTTCTCTTATCATTTATCCCCTTATCATCTATCCCATAGATCTATTACAAATTCATGAATCGTACTATGGATTTTTCTATTTCATTTCAATGGTATAATGATTATTCCATCCCTTTTCCTCCTTGGATCATAACCAAATCCAAATTTCTCGAGTTATAAGAATCCATAGTAAAATAAAGTCCTTGATTATTCAACTTAGATGAAATAGTAATAGTTCTGCTCATTTGTATACTACGAAATTTATATTAAATTCAATCTGATTCAAAAGTCTCCTATCTCTCTTTGTCCGAAAAGAATACAATTTGAGCGGAAGGTACATATCTTTTTAGTTATCATTTTTCTTTTTTTATGTTATTCTGTAATGTACAGTTCCTTTGTTTGTGGGATCATTTTCCCCGAGCCGAGGGGGTAATGAGAAGAATTATAGAATGGATTGCTAATTATGCCTAGATCTCGAATAAATGGAAATTTTATTGATAAGACCTCTTCGATTATAGCCAATATTTTATTACGAATAATTCCGACAACTTCAGGAGAAAAAAAGGCATTTACCTATTATAGAGATGGTGTGATTTGATTCTTTTTTCTTGTTTTTTTTTTTTTTTTTTAGCCCTCATTTCATTCTTACGAGAAAAGACGTGGTTCGGAATAGAAAGAACCCAATTTTAAAAATAAAGCTACGCTTAGTGAAGGTCAAGTTTGGAGATAGAACAATTCCTTCTGTCGTGTATCCTCGATTGATCCAGCCTCAGATACTTTAATTTACTTTAAATATCGATTTTAATATTGAACAAAAGGTTACACCTATAGGTTCTGTATTGCGGGGCAATCCTACTCCAATAGTACCAATAGGCGGCATAGGGGGAGAAGCACTACACTAGGAATCAACAACACGAAAACTTTGTTATTTTGTTATAAATTGCCCTTTTCCTTATCGGTATCGGGCCTAACAAGAATGGTTGGGACAACAAACATCCATCTCGTTCGTACTTTGGATACCCATATAACCATCAAAGATCGTTGAAGTGACTAATTCCTGGAAATAGTAGGCGTTGAGGACAAAGAAATCGTTGGAGTTACCATTTCTATCTAGCACTAATACGATTGGTGTTAAGAAAAAAAACCTCTTGCGGGAAGGCTGGCTAGAGATTTCTTGTAAAAATACCAGCTCCTGTCAGTTCATAATAAGAATAGGGAATTTTGGATTCCATGTATTATTCCCCTTAGTACTATGCACAGAAGGGAGGAGCCGTATGAGATGAAAATCTCACGTACGGTTCTGGAGCGGAGATTTTTTGAATAAAATGAACGACCGTAACGGATGTCGGCTCAATCCGAAGGAAATTATGCGGAAGCTTTACAGAATTATTATGAAGCTACGCGACCAGAAATTGATCCCTATGATCGAAGTTATATACTCTATAACATAGGCCTTATACACACAAGCAACGGGGAGCATACAAAGGCTTTGGAATATTATTTCCGGGCACTAGAACGAAACCCATTCTTACCACAAGCTTTTAATAATATGGCCGTGATCTGTCATTACGTGCGACTATCTCCACTATAGAAAGAAGGAAAAAAAGATCAAATTGGCTAGTCAATACTAGAAAAAAATAGGCTTTCTACATATGCATCGTCCAAAGCAACGATTTTTATCAGCTGTAGCAAGGAAAGAAACTTCATGATAACAAAAAAAAGGAAGAAAATAAGTACGGCCTACATATTATACTCTATGGATAAAGGATCGAATTGATAAAGAAAGCACCGTAAAGATCAATTAGCGAGCTTTTGGGGTCGATACAGTTAAGAACTGCTTACTTATGTCACGATATGGGATATAAAGTTAGGAATCAACTTATGTAATAGAGTCGATCCACTAAAGTATTGAGCAGCGGTGTAGCATCAGATCCCAAAGATAGTAAGTTCTTTTTTCTTATGGAAGAAAGTCTTTTTCAAAGATTCTATATAAATTTCATATATGAAACCGAGATAGTTACCTTTCAGAAAATTAGAACGATATAGGGGATATCTATGCTTCATTTTTCTGAAGGTGGGAGAAAAGCTAAAACTAATTAATTATTGATCCAAATTAGAATTTGAAACTTATGTAATTAACTTCTTCTGGTTAACCCAAGAAAAATGGGATAGATTTATCATAAATCTAATTCAGTTAGCATAGGGTAAATGAAAATGAGACTGCAAAAGGAATCAATTGTTGAGCCGTATGAGGTAGGAAACTCTCAAGTACGGTTCTAAG